ATAAGAGGAAGATCTAATGATTTTGATATAAATAAAAAATACAAAAATTTATGGGTTCAGTGCGAAAATTGTTATGGATTAAATTATAAAAAATTTTTTAGATCAAAAATGAATATTTGTGAGCAGTGTGGATATCATTTGAAAATGAGCAGTTCAGATAGAATCGAACTTTTGATTGACCCGGGCACTTGGGATCCTATGGACGAAGATATGGTCTCCATGGACCCCATTGAATTTCATTCAGAGGAGGAACCTTATAAAGATCGTATTGATTCTTATCAACAAAGAACGGGTTTAACTGAAGCTGTTCAAACAGGCATAGGTCAATTAAATGGTATTCCCATAGCAATTGGGGTTATGGATTTTCAGTTTTTGGGGGGTAGTATGGGATCTGTAGTAGGCGAGAAAATCACTCGTTTGATCGAGTATGCTACTAATCGATCTCTACCTGTTATTATTGTGTGTGCTTCCGGAGGAGCACGTATGCAAGAAGGAAGTTTGAGCTTGATGCAAATGGCTAAAATATCTTCTGCTTCATATAATTATCAATCAAATAAAAAGTTATTCTATGTATCAATCCTTACATCCCCTACAACTGGTGGAGTAACGGCCAGTTTTGGTATGTTGGGAGATGTCATTATTGCTGAACCTAACGCGTACATTGCTTTCGCAGGTAAAAGAGTAATTGAACAAACATTGAATAAAACAGTACCCGACGGTTCACAAGCAGCTGAGTATTTATTCCATAAGGGCTTATTCGACCCAATCATACCGCGTAATCTTTTAAAAGGCGTTCTGAGTGAGTTATTTCAGCTACACGGTTTTTTTCCTTTGAAAAATAGATATATATAAACGAAAATATGAAAATCTAGAAAAAATAGAAGTGATTTCTATGCCTTGCCTACCAAGAACTTCCATTTTTTATTAGAAATCTAATCCCTTTTTGTTGGGTTGAATTAGTTTAGTTAGAGTCGCGAACTTATAATAAACTCTTTATCTAAAAAAAAAAACTCTTTATTTTATTAGTAAGATAGAAAGAGTATTAAGGACGGGAGAATTCAGAAAATTTCTTAAACTTAAAGTGGGTTGTCATACATATTCGTGTAGAAATATGAATAGGTACACTAAATTTTCATTTAGTTCTCATTCCTTGCACTTATTAAGTACTTAATATTATTTATCTTAATATTATTTATAATAATTATAATATAATAGATATACTTATGATATCTTTATATTTATAATAGATACAAATATTAAATTAATAGATACAAATATAAAATTGAGGTACCCGTTCTATGACAGATCTTTACTTACCTTCTTTTTTTGTCCCTTTAGTAGGCCTAGTATTTCCGGCGATTGCAATGGCTTCTTTATTTCTTCATGTACAAAAAAATAAGATTGTCTAGACCTGATGTGATGGGGCCAACCAGATGTTTTTTTTGGTACAGATATTTGTTTAGTGTAATGCGGTATGACATGTGCCTTTTTTCCGAATACAAATTAAAGAACTGTTATGCATGCGGATACATGATATCCGTATAAATCCATGTATATACGGGTTATAAAAAGGTCGGCAAATATTTTTATAATAGAAAGTCAATGTATCTAACCAATTACTCCTAAGGGTTCATATCAGAATAGTTTTAGTTAATGAAAGTTACTTTGGCATCAAGAAAAGTAAAGTCAATTTTTTTTTTCTGAATTCCAATCGAATGCAATCGGATCTAGTATAGTATGAACTGGCGATCAGAACATATATGGATAGAACTTATAACAGGGTCTCGAAAATCAAGTAATTTTTTCTGGGCCTTTATTCTTTTTTTAGGTTCACTAGGATTCTTAGTGGTTGGAATTTCTAGTTATCTTGGTAGGAATCTGATACCTGGATTTCCTTCTCAACAAATTATTTTTTTTCCACAAGGGATCGTGATGTCGTTCTATGGGATCGCGGGTTTATTCATTAGTTCCTATTTGTGGTGCACAATATCGTGGAATGTAGGTAGTGGTTATGATCGATTCGATAGAAAAGAAGGAATAATGTGTATTTTTCGTTGGGGATTCCCCGGAAAAAATCGTCGCATTTTCCTTCGCTTCTTTATGAAAGATATCCAATCAATAAGAATGGAGGTTAAAGAGGGTCTTTTTCCTCGTCGTATTCTTTATATGGAAATCAGAGGCCAAGGAACCATCCCCTTGACTCGTACTGATGAGAATTTGACTCCACGAGAAATTGAACAAAAAGCTGCCGAATTGGCCTATTTCCTGCGCGTACCAATTGAAGTTTTTTGAATTTTTATCAAAAGGAACAAATTCGTTCGGATTTATCCAATTGAGATATTCGGAAATCCCATTTACTTAGAATTTACTTATTCTATTATAAATATATATATTTCATTCGAAACGGGATCCTTAATTCTATTTCTATATTCTTTTTTCTAGATCTAAGGACTACATTTTTACAAAAAACTGGGAATAGATCCATAGGTTCGATACCTTGTTATAGAACTCGTGCTTTAGAGAAATATAAGATCAGATAAAGTTGACAAATGAAGCAGCTCATTAACAATTCACAGAAAAAAAAAAAATGAAAAAAAAGAAAGCATTGGCTTCCCTCGCGTATCTTGCATCTATAATATTTTTGCCCTGGTGGATCTCTCTCTCATTTCAAAAAAGTCTGGAACCTTGGATTATTCATTGGTGGAATACTAGGCAATCCGAAAATTTTTTGAATGATATTCAAGAGAAAAATGTTTTAGAAAAATTCCTAGAATTAGAAGAACTATTCTTGTTGGATGAAATGATAAAAGAATACCCAGAGACACATAAAAAAAAGCTTCGTATAGGAATACACAAAGAAACGATACAATTGGTCAAAACACATAATGAATATCATCTCCATATCATTTTGCATTTGTCGACAAATATAATCTGTTTTACTATTCTAAGTGGTTATTTTATTCTGGGTAATGAAGAACTTGTTATTCTGAATTCTTGGATTCAGGAATTCTTCTATAACTTAAGTGACACAATAAAAGCTTTTTCTATTCTTTTAGTTACTGATTTATGGATTGGATTTCACTCAACCCATGGTTGGGAACTAATGATTGGTTCGATCTACAATGATTTTGGATTGGCTCATAATGAGCAAATTATATCTGGTCTTGTTTCCACTTTTCCAGTTATTCTAGATACAATTGTGAAATATTGGATCTTCCGTTTTTTAAATCGCGTATCTCCTTCGCTTGTAGTCATTTATCATTCAATGAATGAATGATAAACTTATTTGATTTCCTGATATCAATCAAAAAGTTTTTTCACGTAAAAAAGGGGGCATTTTTTATTTTTCTCATTCTTTATACTTTTCAAGGCCTTCGTCCTGTTTTCGTCGAATTTTTTCAGTACAATGGCAGACTCGCGGATAGGGAACTATACTAGATACCTATCTAATTTATTGTAGAAATTCCGGGATCAATGATTGGATCATGCAAAATAGAAATACTTCTTCTTGGGTAAAGGAACAGATGACTCAATTTATTTCTGTATCGATCATGATATATGTAATAACTCGAGCATCTATTTCAAATGCGTATCCCATTTTTGCGCAGAAAAGTTATGAAAATCCACGAGAAGCAACCGGGCGAATTGTATGTGCCAATTGCCATTTAGCTAATAAGCCTGTGGATATTGAAGTTCCGCAAGCTGTACTTCCTGATACTGTATTTGAAGCAGTTGTTCGAATTCCTTATGATATGCAAGTGAAACAAGTCCTTGCTAATGGTAAAAAAGGGGCTTTGAACGTGGGGGCTGTTCTTATTTTACCCGAGGGATTCGAATTAGCCCCCACCGATCGTATTTCTCCCGAGGTGAAAGAAAAGATAGGAAATCTGTCTTTTCTGAGTTATCGTCCTAATAAAAGAAATATTCTTGTGATAGGTCCGGTTCCAGGTCTAAAATATAGTGAAATCGTCTTTCCCATTCTTTCCCCCGACCCTGCTACAAAGAAAGACGTTAACTTCTTAAAATATCCTATATATGTAGGTGGGAACAGGGGAAGGGGTCAGATTTATCCTGATGGGAGCAAGAGTAACAATACAGTCTATAATGCTACATCCGCGGGTATAGTAAGCAAAATAGTACGTAAAGAAAGGGGGGGATATGAAATAACCATAGTTGATGCATCGGATGGTCACCAAGCGGTTGATATTATACCTCCAGGGCCAGAACTTCTTGTTTCAGAGGGTGAATCTATCAAGCTTGATCAACCATTAACAAGCAATCCTAATGTAGGGGGGTTTGGTCAGGGAGATGCAGAAATAGTGCTTCAAGATCCATTACGCGTCCAAGGCCTTTTGTTCTTCTTGGCATCTGTTATTTTGGCACAAATTTTTTTGGTTCTTAAAAAGAAACAGTTTGAAAAGGTTCAATTATATGAAATGAATTTCTAGATCCAGAAATTCCTTACCATCAAGTTGATAAAAAGCGCCGAATTCTTGTTGATCAAAAAAATGAAATATGTATTTCTGTAAACTTCCTTAAACCTACTTTGCTTTGTTTTTTGTTTTATAGTATTTTTGCGAGATCTATGGAATTCATTACTTGTATTCCATTTTTAGTACTAGGCACTAGCCAATAGGTATACAAAAACAAAGGAAGAAGATACAAGACAAGGACTGGATAAATGAAATGAAAGGAATAGGTACCTCTAGGAAGGATTATAAGTCTTCCTAATCTTCTATTCGACACAAGAAAAGGTGGAACTCCTTTTTCTTGTGTCGTCTTGTATCGAAATAATAATGCTTTTTCTCTTGTTCACCAAAGATTAATATTTCTTCTTTTCCGGATATATCGGAAATCTTTTGTTTAGATTCATACATTCATTATTTTAAATAAATAAAAACATAAGAAATAAGAAGTAGTAGACAAACAAAAAGTTTTAGAGGGGAGTCATTCATTGAGTAAATGGAGCTTCTTCTTCTATTATTCAATTAACTTCCACT